TTCCTATGATGCAATTGGGGCTTATCGACAGAAAAGAATCCATTTAGATAGTCCTTTGTGGCTTCGGTGGCGACTCGATCAACGCGTTATTGCTTCAAGAGAAGCTCCCATCGAAGTTCACTATGAATCTTTGGGTACTTATCATGAGATTTATGGACACTATCTGATAATAAGAAGTGTAAAAAAAGAAATTCTTTGGATATACCTCCGAACCACTATTGGTCATATTTCTCTTTATCGAGAAATGGAAGAAGCTATACAAGGTTTTTGTCGGGCCTGCTTATATGATACCTATACTTAATTATATGGTCGCTAAATTAAAAAATTCTATGACAGACACCGGGGCGGGGTGAATTTGGGTTTCTCCGGTTCAACTAGGACTCGAGTCCCTGACCTGACTTTCTGTGCAATTTAAGATCGAGAAAAGGAAGTTTTCCAATCATTGACTCAAACCCATTGTCGAATCCAACTCATTGGAATAGGGAGGTACATATGGCAGAACGGGCCAATCTGGTATTTCACAATAAAGTGATAGACGGAACTGCCATTAAACGACTTATTAGCAGATTAATAGATCACTTTGGAATGGCATATACATCGCATATCTTAGATCAAGTAAAAACTCTAGGTTTTCAGCAAGCAACTGCTATATCCATTTCATTAGGAATTGATGATCTTTTAACAATACCTTCTAAGGAATGGCTAGTACAAGATGCTGAAGAACAAAGTTTGATTTTGGAAAAACACCATCATTTTGGGAATGTACACGCAGTAGAAAAATTACGCCAATCTATCGAGATATGGTATGCTACAAGTGAATATTTGCGACAAGAAATGAATCTTAATTTTAGGATGACTGACCCGTTTAATCCAGTCCATATAATGTCTTTTTCAGGAGCTAGAGGAAATGCATCTCAAGTACATCAATTAGTAGGTATGAGAGGATTAATGTCGGATCCCCAGGGGCAAATGATTGATTTACCCATTCAAAGCAATTTACGCGAAGGACTTTCTTTAACAGAATATATCATTTCTTGCTACGGAGCCCGAAAAGGAGTTGTAGATACTGCTGTACGAACATCAGATGCTGGATATCTTACGCGCAGACTTGTTGAAGTAGTTCAACACATTGTTGTACGTAGAACAGATTGTGGCACTACTCGAGGCATTTCTGCAAGTCCTCGAAATAGGACACTGCCAGAAAGAATTTTTATCCAAACATTAATTGGTCGTGTATTATCAGACAATATATATATGGGTCCGCGATGCATTGCCATTCGAAATCAAGATATTGGGATTGGGCTTGTCACCCAATTCATAACTTTTCGAACACAACCAATATATATTAGAACTCCCTTTACTTGTAGGAGTACATCTTGGATCTGTCGATTATGTTATGGTCGGAGTCCCACTCATGGCGACCTGGTTGAGTTGGGAGAAGCTGTAGGTATTATTGCGGGGCAATCCATTGGAGAACCTGGAACTCAATTAACATTAAGAACTTTTCATACCGGTGGAGTATTTACGGGGGGTACTGCAGAACATGTGCGGGCCCCTTCTAATGGAAAAATCCAATTCAATGAGGATTTGCTTCAGCCTACACGTACGCGTCATGGGCATCCTGCCTTTTTATGTTCTATGGACTTATATGTAATTATTAAGAGTAAGGATATTCTACATGAGGTAACTATTCCACCAAAAAGTTTTCTTTTAGTTCAAAATGGCCAATATGTAAAATCAGAACAAGTGATTGCTGAGATTCGCGCGGGAACATACACTTTCAATTTTAAAGAGAGGGTTCGAAAACATATTTATTCTGACTTAGAGGGGGAAATGCACTGGAGTACCGATGTGTACCATTTGCCCGAATTTAAATATAGTAATGTACATATTTTACCCAAAACAAGCCACTTGTGGATATTATCGGGGGGTTCATGCAAATTTAATGTAGTTCCTTTTTCGCTCCACAAGGATCAAGATCAAATAAACATTCATTCTATTTCTACTTCTACCGAAAGAAGATATATTTCTAGCTTCTCAGTAAATGATGATCAAGAAAGACACAAATTTTTGAGTTCGAATTTTTTTGATAAAAAAGAAGATATTATTTTTGATTATTCAAAATTAAATCGAATCGTAGGGACTGGGCATTCTCATTTCCTATATTCCACTATTCTCCGAGAGAATTCGTATTTATTGGCAAAGAGGCGAAGAAATAGATTTCTTATTCCAGTCCAATCAATTCAAGAACAAGAGAAAGAATTCATCCCATATCCCGGTTCAGGTATCTCGATTGAAATACCCATAAATGGTATTTTCCGTAGAAAGAGTATTCTTGCTTTTTTCGACGATTCTCAATACAGAAGAAACAATTCAGGAATTACAAAATATGGGACGGTAGGGGCGCATTCAATCATCAAAAAAGAGAATTTAATTGAATATGGCGGGGTCAAAAAGTTTAAGCAAAAATACCAAATGAAAGTAGATCGATTTTTTTTCATTCCTGAGGAAGTACATATTTTATCCGAATCCTCTTCTATAATGGTACGGAACAATAGTCTCATTGGAGTAAATACACAAATCACGTTAAATACAAGAAGTCAAATGGGCGGGTTGGTCCGAGTGGAGAAAAAAAAAAAAAAGATTGAACTTAAAATCTTTTCCGGAGGTATCCATTTTCCTGGAGAAAAAGATAAAATATCTCGACACAGTGGTATCTTGATACCACCAGGAGCGGTAAAAACTAATTATAAGAAATCAAAACAATTGAAAAATTGGATCTATGTCCAACGGATCACACCTAGCAAAAAAAAGTTTTTTGTTTTGGTTCGACCCGTAAGCACATATGAAATAGCGGACGGTATAAATTTAGTAACACTCTTCCCCCGGGATCCCTTTCGAGAAAAAGATAATATGCAACTTGGAGTTGTCAACTATATCCTTTATGGAAATGGCAAAGCAACTTGGAGAATCTATGACACAAGTATTCAACTAGTTCGGACTTGTTTAGTCTTGAATTGGGACCAAGACAACAAAAGTTCTTCCGTCGAAGAGGCCCACGCTTCCTTTGTTGAAGTAAGTACAAAAGGGCTGCTTCGAGATTTCTTAAGAATCGACTTAGTGAAATCACATATTTTGTATATCAGAAAAAGGAATGATCCGTCGGGTTCTGGATTGATCTATGATAATGGCTCAGATCGTATCAATAAAAATCCATTTTATTCCACTTATTCCAAAGCAAGGATTCAGCAATTATTTATCCAAAACCACGGAACTATTCGTATGCTGTTGAATAGAAATAAGGAATCCCAATCTTTTATAATTTTGTCATCATCTAATTATTTTTGCACGGATCTATTCAACGATGTAAAATATTACAATAGGATAAAAGACTCCATTAAAAAAGATCCTCTAATTCCAATTAGGAATTTGTTGGGCCCTTTAGGAACAGCCCCTCAAATTTCGGATTTTTATTCATCATTTTACCCTTTAATAACTCATAATCAGACCTCGGTAGCGAAATATTTGCAGCTTGGCAATTTAAAACAAACTTTTCAAGTACTTCAAAAATCTTATTTAATGGATGAAAATAGGAGAATTTCTAATATCAGCCCATGTAGTAAGATTTTTTTGAATCCATTCAATTTGAATTGGTATTTTCTCCATCATTTTGATCATAATAATAATTGTGAGGAAATGTCCACAATAGTTAGTCTTGGGCAGTTTATTTGTGAAAATGTATGTATATCCAAAAAGGGACCGCCCCTAAAATCGGGTCAAGTTTTAATTGTTCGCGTTGATTCTATAGTAATAAGAACGGCCAAGCCTTATTTGGCTACTCCAGGAGCAACTGTTCATGGGGATTATGGCGAAATCCTTTACGAAGGAGATACCTTAGTTACATTTATATATGAAAAATCGAGATCTGGTGATATAACGCAGGGTCTTCCAAAAGTAGAACAAGTGTTAGAAGTGCGTTCGATTGATTCAATATCGATGAACCTAGAAAAGAGAGTTGAGGGTTGGAACGAACGTATAACAAAAATTCTTGGAATTCCTTGGGGATTCTTGATTGGTGCTGAACTAACTATAGTGCAAAGTCGTATCTCTTTGGTTAATAAGATACAAAAGGTTTATCGATCCCAGGGGGTGCAGATCCATAATAGGCATATAGAAATTATTGTGCGTCAAATAACATCAAAAGTCTTGGTTTCAGAAGATGGAATGTCTAATATTTTTTTACCAGGGGAACTCATTGGATTAGTACGCGCGGAACGAACGGGACGCGCTTTAGAAGAAGCGATCTACTATCGAGCCATCTTATTGGGAATAACAAGAGCATCCCTGAATACTCAAAGTTTTATATCCGAAGCAAGTTTCCAAGAAACTGCTCGAGTTTTAGCAAAAGCCGCTCTTCGGGGCCGTATTGATTGGATGAAAGGACTGAAAGAGAACGTTGTTCTAGGGAATATGATACCCGCCGGAACCGGATTCAAAGGATTAGTACCCTCTTCAAGGCAGCATAACAACATCCTTTTCGAAAAAAAAAAAAGAATTTCTTCGTGGGGAAATGGAAATGAGAGATATTTTCTTCCACCACGGAAAATTATTTGATTCTTGCATTTCAAAGAATTTATATAGTACAGTACATCAGATCGATCTTTTTAAGAAAGAGAAAGCGGATTCGTCCTTTTAACTATGTTGTTTGATGTTTGATTTGTTCTGGTCATTTGATTTGTTAACTACTTAATAAATAAATAAAATAATTAAATAAATAAAATAATTAATAAATAAATGTAATAAAGAAAATTATGAATAGTAAAGTAATGGCTTGGCTCGTTTATAAACGACCAATCTCCGGTAGAAGAGAAGGTTCCATCGGAACAATTATTTATTTCAAGGTTCCTCGTCTCTCTTTTATTATGAATAATAAAAGAGAGAGAGAGGAAGTGTGAGGAGAAATGGTAAGAAGATATTGGAACATAAATTTGGAAGAGATGCTGGAAGCAGGAGTTCATTTTGGTCATGGTACTAGGAAATGGAATCCGCGAATGGCGCCCTATATCTATGCAAAGCATAAAGGTATTCATATTACAAATCTCACTAGAACTGCTCGTTTTTTATCAGAAGCTTGTGATTTAGTTTTTGATGCAGCAAGTAAGGGAAAACATTTTTTAATTGTTGGTACCAAAAATAAAGCAGCTGATTCCGTAGCGCGGGCTGCAATAAAGGCTCGGTGTCATTATGTTAATAAAAAGTGGCTGGGTGGTATGTTAACAAATTGGTCCACTACAGAAACGCGGCTTCATAAGCTCAGGAACTTGAGAATGGAACAAAAGACGGGGAGACTAAACCGTCTTCCGAAAAGAGATGCAGCTATGTTGAAGAGACAATTATCTCGTTTGCAAACATATCTGGGCGGGATTCAATATATGACGGAATTGCCTGATATTGTAATCATAGTTGAGCAGCAAGAAGAATATACGGCTCTTCGGGAGTGTATTACTTTGGGAATTCCAACAGTTTGTTTAATTGATACAAATTGTGATCCTGATCTCGCAGATATTTCGATTCCAGCAAATGATGACGCTCTAGCCTCAATTCGATTAATTCTTAACAAATTAGTATTCGCAATTTGTGAGGGCCGTTCTAGCTATATACGAAATCCGTGATTAATAATAAGATAAATAAATTATTCTATTTTTGAACTCCATAGATATAGATTTATGGAGTCGGATATTATTCCCGAATCCTACAAAAGAGATAAAAAACGGACTGTGTCAATATTGTGTGATTAGTTTAGTTGGTATACAAAATATACAAGTCGAGTGGTCAAGTTTAAAAGGAAAGGGTTGAATCAAAATAATTCTTTATTATTTTAAGTAAAGTTATATTTATGTCAGAGGACAATATGAATGTTATATCATGTTCCATCAACACGCTAATGGGGTTATATGATATCTCGAGTGTGGAAGTCGGCCAGCATTTCTATTGGCAAATAGGGGGTTTCCAAGTCCATGCCCAAGTACTTATGACTTCTTGGGTTGTAATTGCTATTTTATTAGGTTCCGCCGTTCTCGCTGTTCGGAATCCACAAACTATTCCAACTGACGGTCAAAATTTCTTCGAATATGTTCTTGAATTCATTCGAGACGTGACCAAAACTCAGATTGGGGAAGAGTATGGTCCATGGGTTCCTTTTATTGGAACTATGTTTCTATTTATTTTTGTTTCTAATTGGTCGGGTGCCCTTTTACCTTGGAAAATCATAGAATTACCTCATGGAGAGTTAGCCGCACCCACGAATGATATAAATACTACTGTTGCTTTAGCTTTACTCACGTCAGTAGCCTATTTCTATGCGGGTATTTCAAAAAAAGGATTAAGGTATTTTAGTAAATACATTCAACCAACTCCAATTCTTTTACCCATTAACATTTTAGAAGATTTCACAAAACCCTTATCACTTAGTTTTCGACTTTTCGGGAATATATTAGCCGATGAATTAGTAGTTCTTGTTCTTGTTTCTTTAGTACCTTTAGTAGTTCCTATACCTGTGATGTTCCTTGGATTATTTACAAGTGGGATTCAAGCTCTTATTTTTGCAACTTTAGCTGCGGCTTATATAGGCGAATCCATGGAGGGTCATCATTGACGAGTTTTTGAAATAGTCTAGTCTTTTTTTTGTAACTTAGTACGTCCAATCAAGCAATGAATGCCCAACTTAACAAGAAAATTTGCTTATGCTTAGGTTAGGCAACATAAATAAAAAAATAAAGGATCTAGAGTAATAGCAAAAAAGATTCAGCTATTACTATTAGTAAATCAATTTTAAAGTCTAATAAAAAAAAAAAAAAGGAAAGAGATCGAAAAGGTCTTTTTCCTAAAATCCGGATTTGGTCTATTTTGATTTTTTTATATCATATCTGCCTTCAATGAAAATTCTCTCTTTACATTAATTGTTTTGTTTATTCAATTTAAATATTTTGAGTCCTATATTGAATAGGAATTTTTGTGGTATCAATTTATGATGGGTGAGCTTAAAAAGGATGTTCTATAGAATGATTCCCATTTCAGTCGATTTCATTCAATTCAATGATTGACCAAAATCCAATTTTTTATTTCTATGCAACGATTCGGTCTGATGAATTCATTAATTAAAATTAGATCCATGGGAGATAATGATAAAAAAAGGAAGAGACGAATTTACAACAAACGAGATTAAAAAAAAAATGTTCTTTTTAGGAAAGGGGTTAGAATTAGGTATATGTAAGTTAATGGCTATACACTAACTCTTGCGCATCCTTTCAGATTTAAGAATCTGATTGAAGCTAAGATAGAAGTAGAGTCGTTGGTTTCCATTATGAAAGAAAGACGCGTATATGTGATATTAGATATTAACTAGTTATATATGAACTCAAGATACATCTAATCTATCGCATTGGACTGTTTGTTGTGAATTTAGATAGGGATTCAAATAGGAGTTCTTCTGTTTCGTCTTTGATTCGAAATTGAATCAATAAATAGATGAAATAAAGACAAATAATGGAAAATTCAAATAATGGTTTGGAAAAAAGAAGTGGACGGATAAAGGGTGTATGTATGCATTCACAAAAATCCTTTGGATAGGAACTAAAAAGGGGATATGGAAATAGTTCTTTCTGAGAGTTCAATAATGAATATTATTACTTCAATTCTCAATTCGAAGTTTTTAGTTACTTCAGCTGGTTGAATTTGAGCGACGGAATAATTAAGCCAAAACTCATTGAATGATTGTATCATTAACTATTTCTTTTTCTTTATTTTGGTGCGAGGAATTTATCATGAATCCATTGATTTCTGCCGCTTCCGTTATTGCTGCTGGGTTAGCTGTAGGACTTGCTTCTATTGGGCCTGGGGTTGGTCAAGGCACTGCTGCGGGACAAGCTGTAGAAGGTATTGCAAGACAGCCCGAGGCGGAAGGAAAAATAAGAGGTACTTTATTGCTTAGTTTGGCTTTTATGGAAGCCTTAACTATTTACGGTCTGGTTGTAGCATTGGCCCTTTTATTTGCCAATCCCTTTGTTTAGTCCTATAAATACGAGAATTCTGTATTTTTTTTTATGGATTAAGACTTACCCCTTGCTTTTTCAAAGTATATCAAGGTTTTACTCCTACAATTACTTTTTCGTTGGACAATAATCTATGGGAAGGATTTTTTTGAGGCTGAGGAATTACCGCATCGACTCGCCTTCTTCCTTCCCCCTTTTCTTAGTTCAAAGTAAAGCCTTTTTTTTTTTATTTAAGGAGTATTTCAACAAATGAGGTTTTTCGCTATTGACATGAGACTTGGTCCCTAATTCTAATAATTCTAATAATTATTATTATTTTTGGTATTTTTTTGTAATTGAAAAAAAAATACACTTCCATAGAAATAGAATCCATTTTTGGTTCTTTATAGGTAAATTAAAATTAATAAAATTAATCAAAAATCAATATAGAAATATAAAGGAAAAATAGAAAAAGAATTGAAAGTGATATAATACAAAAAGAGACAGAGTTCTTTTTTTTTAGTCCACATAAAACAAAATAGGAGATCCTATGAAAAATGTAACCGATTCTTTCGTTTCCTTGGGTCACTGGCCATCTGCCGGGAGTTTCGGGTTTAATACCGATATTTTTGCAACAAATCCAATAAATCTAAGCGTAGTGCTCGGTGTATTGATCTTTTTTGGAAAGGGAGTGTGTGCGAGTTGTTTATTTCAAGAATAGGCTGGATCCACCCAGCTGCACTTTTTTTGTTCGAACTAGGAAGGAAAAGAGTGCATCATCCCACGAATTACTTCTGAATCAATTCAAAAATCATATTTTAGAACCATAGCATTTCGTGATTCATTCATTGGTATATCCACTCTGATTCTCTATTAACCAATAATCTGGGACCGTTAATATGGTTAAAGCCAAACTGGTTGAAGTTCAGATGCAGCATGGTACTCTTTCTACTACTATGTTTAGTTTATAAATATATTTTTTATAAAATAAAGAATTTTTTTTAGACAATACAGAAATCAAAACGAATGGTTCGGATCTTTTTCGATATAAAACACTCATATCGATAAAATGATTTGGGCCTTTTTTACAATGCTGAATTGATGACCTATGTATAAAGTTAGAAGAATTCTTTGGATTTGAAAGAAAAAAAAAGAAACAACTTTGCTGACAATTACAAAATTAAACATTAGAAATTTTCTATGAATTCTAAATTCTATATTATACAAACAAATAGATATTTGATTTGATATATTTCTATATTTGATATATTTTTGTCAGAAGAATCCTCCGAATATTTGAGTCTTGGATTATAATTATTGATCAGTTTTAATATTGTGAAATATGGGTAGAGATCAATATTTTGAAATAGTAATAGATAAAAGAGGGAGAGGATAGGCTCATTACGCAAAAAATATATATATATAGTATATGTGTATCTATATGTATGGGAATGAATTCTCTCTCAATTAAGTAATTGATAAGTAATTGAGCGTGAGAGCCAAATGAATCGAAAGGTTCATGTTTGGTTCGGGAAGGGATCATGGAATTTTTGAAATGAAAATGAATGGAAAGATAATCTACTTTCATTAAGTGATTTATTAGATAATCGAAAACAGAAGATCTTGAATACTATTCGAAATTCAGAAGAATTGCGAAGGGGAGCTGTTCAACAGCTGGAAAAAGCCCAGGCCCGCTTACGGAAAGTGGAAATGGAGGCAGATCAGTTTCGAGTAAATGGATACTCTGAGATAGAACGAGAAAAATTGAATTTGATTAATTCAACTTATAAAATTTTGGAACAATTAGAAAATTACAAAAACGAAACCATTCTTTTTGAACAAGAAAGAGCGATTAATCAAGTTCGGCAACGGGTTTTCCAACAAGCTTTACAAGGAGCTCTAGGAACTCTGAATAGTTGTTTGAACAATGAATTACATTTACGTACAATTAGTGCTAATATTGCTATGTT